AGAAATTATATCTTCTACCAAGACATTCACCGAGCAAGCAGAAGCCGTTTTGAAGGAAGCTATTCAGGAACAGATCGAACAATTTCTACTTCAGGAACAACCATAAATTTATCATACTTATTCTTAGCATGAGAGTAATCATTGAGAAAAATTTCTGATTTGAATCATTCAAAAAGGGTTTCTTAGTATAGACATTTAACAAAATAGATGGAAAAAAATTGCGTCCAATAGGATTTGAACCTATACCAAAGGTTTAGAAGACCTCTGTCCTATCCATTAGACAATGGACGCCTTTCATTTCTATTTTCTTCTTTCGTATTCTTACTTTACTCTTGCTCAAATAAAAAACGATTATACAGAAAATATATCTTTTCGGGAAAAAGGGATGCATATCCAAATTGATGACGCATGTATAATAAAGAATATGGAGCGGGTAGCGGGAATCGAACCCGCATCGTTAGCTTGGAAGGCTAGGGGTTATAGTCGACGTTGGTTGATCATTTTTAACGTCTCTAATTCAAAACCGAACATGAAATTTTGGTTTCATTCGGCTCCTTTATGGAAGGTCCATGTATTTCCAGAGAAATAATGAGATCCATAATATCTATGTCAGCTTTTCTGTATGAATGCATCTAAAGCTACCCGCTTTCTAGATGATCCCTCTAGAGGAGAGAGATTATACCAAATCTATCTAGTCTAGTTACTTCGTTCCCTATTTTCACTCCTAGGATCCTCAGGAAAAGAATTTGGTTTCCACCGAGCTGAAACAATATGCTGATGGTTCTAGTAAACCAAAACTATCGTTTTTTAGCTATTTGGCTTCAATTTCCTTTTACAACACAAAAATGGAAGATCCAGTTACGATTGGAAATATACTTTTGTATCTTCATCCATAGATCCTTTACCTATACTTATTCAATTGGAATAGTTAATCCAATTCAAAAAAAATTATGCTTCGCGACTCCATATCTATAATCCAACTTTTTGATGCAATTTCTAATTGGCCTTTGGATACATACAAATCGTGAGAACGTATATTTTTCCTCAAATATGCTATTGAGAAGAAAAGGATTAAACCTTTTTAAGAAATAAAGTTTTTGATCGGAGTTTGAAAAAAACCGATGGACCCCTTAACTATTTAAGTTGTTAATAGAACGAATCGCACTTTTACCACTAAACTATACCCGCTACATATTCATTATTGTATATGAATGGACCATTTGTCGAACAAAAAAAGGGGGTGAGACAAAATCAAGATAGCAGCGGAATCGTGAAAATTCTAGCGTTGACACGTATTTAGTCTCGCCGGGACTTAAAATAAAAAGAAGCTAAGCGAAGAGTGTAAAGCTTATTTAAATAACATAATTTTATTTAAATAGCATAACAAAAAAAGTTAAGCTTTTCGTTTGCTGGGAAGTCATTACTAAACTAATAGTTCCCGCCTGAAGGGGTGATTGAAGCTAGACTATAAAAATGAAAAATTCTGTATACATGGACCCCCCCCTTTTTCACCTTCTTTTCAACTGCCAGTGCCAGATCTTATGAATTCGGGTCAATTGAATCTCAACTGTTCAAATAAAGTTTGTCTCTTGAAGAAGTAAATGAGTTATATTGAGTTCTATTCTATTAGAATAGAAATATTTTGAATATTTCAAATTGTTAAATGTAATTTAATATTGTTTAATGTATTTATATATATATAATATATGTTATCATATGTCTTTTTTTATTCCTTCCTTGACAACAGTAAGAAATTAAGTAATAAACTGAGAAAAAGAAAAAAAGAATAATCAATGGAATAAAAGAAGAAATGTCCCGGCCAGTACTTAAGCAGATCAGGCCGGGAGAATAAACCTTTCGTATAAAATCAAAGAACTAAGATATTCTTTCTATTGAGGAGATTCGTTTTGAGTCATTATCTATATTGAATTCCTGATCAATTGCTTTTTTCTATCTTTTTCTTATTTTTCTTATACATATTTTATTATACATAATATATTTATACTATAATAAATATATACCTCTTAGTAAAAATATATACCTTTAGTTTTATTTTATTTAAATTATTTTATCTAAATATTAAATACTTTGTTTAAGTTTAAATTTTAATAACTATTTCAAAAATTTCTATTATTTATTAGAATATTTTAGAATATTTCTAATTTCTATTTTAATAATATAATAATATTTTTTTTTATTAAAATAGAATAATATAATAAAATAAATAATAATAAAAAAGTTAAATAAGATTAAATAAATAAAAATTAAGATTAAATAAATAAAAATAAAATGAAAAAAGAAAATAAAGAGAAGAAGGTGGATTTTTATCAATCTTTATTTCACGTGTTACATCACATAACAAATTTTCAATTTGGAATTAGGAGAGATGGCTGAGTGGACTAAAGCGGCGGATTGCTAATCCGTTGTACGAATTATTTGTACCGAGGGTTCGAATCCCTCTCTTTCCGCTTTCTCTGATCACTTTCGAATTCGAAAAGATTCTCATCCCTTGATTTTATCATAGTTAAATGTATGAAACAAATAAGATTATTAAGAATTAATTTTGAAAAAAGCAAAAGAAAGCTAGAAATTTTTTATTCCTCACGTCCAGGATTGCGTCCTGGATCATTAGATAAGAATCCAAAGATAAAAAGGGAAACAAAGAATATCACTACTGTGTAAACAAAGAGTTTGAGAGTAAGCATTACACAATCTCCAAGATCATTTTTTTTTTTTTGAAAAGGGGGAATAGATTGCCTATTTTTTACCACATATACCATTTTTTTGTTTTGACACCCCAAAAAATTTAAAATAAAATGAAGTCTTTTCTTGAAAAGTCATTTTATTTTAACGAATTTATTTGTAATAAGATTTTGATTCATTCGTTACCCGAAATTTCTTGTCATATCAATAATTAGGTATTGTGGAGTACCTAATAGTCCATACTCACTGGAAGGTCAGAACGGGGAAAAGGCTGATCCAAATTCATCGCTGCGGTTATTCATTCAATATACAAGAATTTCTATTTTGGAATCGAGGGTTCGTAATGTAAGACTTATCTGATCTTATCAATTTTTAGAATTTTTTTATCGAATACATCATCAATTTAGCAGAGTATTAAAGATTTCATCGAAAACTTACAGCGGCTTGCCAAACAAAGGCTAAGAGAAAAAAGAGTACAGGTATGACAGGCATAACATCTACGATTGGATTGAAAATGGCATAAGCTTCGGGCAATTTGGCGAAGAAAAAACTACTCGAATAAAGGACAGAATTAAGACAGATACCGATTAAACTAAAGATATTAAGCATAACAAGCATTTTGTTCTTGTGGATTAGATAATTTTGAGTTATTTTTATAAGGGAAAAATGAAAAAGGCAGATCAAGAAATCCTTCTTTTTCTTCGGTTCGGACTTTCCCAAATAAACCCCCCCCATTATCATTCTAAAATGAGAATATAAGGAATTCAACTTTCATACAATATCTTAATTGAATTCTATGTAATGATCAATGAATTTTTTTGATTCTATATCTACATGTCTTGAATCCTAGCAACAAAATATCCCATATGTTTTTGTGTATTTGGGTTGGGATTGACGAATAACCAATACCAATATTAGTGTTGATTAATATCGAATAGAAATCAAAATGGGGCGTGGCCAAGCGGTAAGGCAGCGGGTTTTGGTCCCGTTATTCGGAGGTTCGAATCCTTCCGTCCCAGATCGTTTTTCATGAAACGAAAGATGGGATCACACTGCATTCCACATGAAACAATAATTTGTTAAAGGGAAAAATCTTTTCTTATTAATTTTCAGAATGGTTCTAAGAATCATATCTGAGAATTCGTTTGGTTTCTCACAAACGGAATCAAGTGTCAAATGTGGGTAAAATTGAATATCTTTATTTTCATTCAATTCATATGATAGAATATGGGGTTAAATTAAATAAATTCGATACTTGCTGACCCTTATCCGGATAAATACTTATTTATCCGTAGATAGAAATATTATATACCGGTTGAACCAATGACTATTCATGATTTTATATTGAATCAATTCCATACCGCTTTGAAATTTCAATTAGAGGAATGTTATGGTAAAACTTCGTTTGAAACGATGTGGTAGAAAGCAACGTGCGACTTGAAGGACATGGTCGACTGTGGATTTTTACATCCGCCATCTTCTATAGTAATGAAGATGCTCTTGGCTCGACATAGTTTGTTCTGTTCTGCCCGGAACCTAATTTGTGTTGGGTTATAAGTAAATAGTACATGATGAAGCTCGAGAAGAAGGGATTGATTCATTTTTCAAGGGAAAGAATCTAGGGTTAGTGAAAATCAATAAGTTAGACCAACTCTGTAAGTATATCCTCACTATATATAAATTCTAAATCGAAAGGTTCAAATTCAGAACAAGTTTGAAAAGTCAAATTTTTCGAAATTGGTAAAACTATTTCGATGAAAAGTGTATCACAAGGGAATCAATCATTCGTATTCTATTTATATAGAAAGAAATAACAAAAAAAGGTATGTTGCTGCCATTTTGAAAGGAATAAGGATCCCCGAGGTAATGTCTAAACCCAATGATTTCACAAAGCAAGGATAAAGGATTCCGAAACAAGGAAACACTATTTTCAATTGTCTCAACAATTGGATCAGACTGAGGAATAAAAATAGATTCGAAATGAGACAAACAAAAGAGTTTAGAGACGGCTCAATAAATGTCTAAGGATTTTCTTGTCAGAATTACCCAACTTGAGTTATGAGTATGAATGAGATTTCTTCCCTTTTCTGTAAGGAAGAAGAAAAAAGTACTCAATTCAAATCATAGTAAAATTCATGATTTTATGGATCCACTTGCTATTATATACAGAAATTAGAATCATTTTTCTCGAGCCGTATGAGGAAAAAACCTCCTATACGTTTCTAGGGGGGGCATTGTTTATTTACATCTATCCCAATGAGCCATCTATCGAATCGTTGCAATTGATGTTCGATTCCGAAGAGAAGGAAGAGATCTTCGAAAAGTAGGTTTTTACGATCCGATAAAGAATCAAACTTATTTAAATGTTCCTGCTATTCTATATTTCCTTGAAAAAGGTGCTCAACCTACAGGAACTGTTTATGATATTTTAAGGAAGGCAGAATTCTTTAAAGAAAGAACTTCGAGTTAATTAAAGGAAAAAACAAAATTATTAAATAAATAAAATAAAGTAGGGAAAGGTAACTAGTATCTATCCTTGTGTAATTATTTCTATTTACACACCATTTTACTTTTTCTTGCTTTATTCATATTTTGGTGGGGGAATTGAATTTAACAACAAACAAGGGGTTAAGCTTGCTTATCGTACTTTTATTGATTGAATAAACCGGGGATTTTTTATTTACCTTTTCCTTAATTTTTTCCATTCCAATTTCTTATTTATGTTGTGCCAATCCAACACAAGTCTTTATTTTATTTACTTGATTTACTTTCTCAACATTGCTTTTATATTGACAATGGTGTATCGAACAAATATAATTCGATCGTAGATAAATAGGGCTGTTTATCCCCACCCCATATTGGTTTTTTTGTTTCCTTCACTCAAATGATGGGTTTGCCTTGCTGCATTTACTCTCATACAAGATGTATTTTCTTAGGGAAAATAAAAAAAGAATTTGATAAAAAATGGGTGGTCTGTCATAATTTTTACATTTTGATTAGGAATATTTTTAATCCGATCTGCTAATTTTGGTATTTTGTGTTTCTAATTGATCATAAAATCTTTCTTTTCGATGTGTTGCTAGTTCAATGTTTTGATAGGGTCGTGCAGTGCAATTCAATTGATTTTTATATTTCGATCATATCTACATATCCTATTTATCCGGGTTGCTAACTCAACGGTAGAGTACTCGGCTTTTAAGTGCGACTATGATCTTTTACACATTTGGATGAAGCAACGAATTCGTCCAGACTATTGGTATAGTCTATAAGACCACGACTGATCCTCAAGGGTAATGAATGGAAAAAACAGCATGTCGTAATAAAATCAATTTATTATTTTATTAGATTTTCGATTTTATTAATTTATTTAATTTGAAATGAAAGTCAAAGTTAAAGTAGAACTTTGAGTTTATCCTTACCGGATCGTTACAGTTCCAAAAGATTGTTTTGATTTTTGGAAGGGGACAAAAGAAATTCACATTTACAGTTGGGTCTAGTGAATAAATGGATATAGCTCTATGGCTCCAATTCTGGTAAAATAAAAAGCAACGAGCTTATGTTCTTAATTGGAATGATTACCCGATCTAATTAGACGTTAAAAATGAATTAGTGCCTAATGCGGGAAAGAGTGGGTTCTTCTGTGAGTGAACCATTGATTTTTTCTTTTTTTTTTTTTCAGAATCCTAATTATTCTTTATTATGGATTGTAGACGGATGTGTAGAAGAAACAGTATATTGATAAAGAGAATTTATTCCAAAGTCAAAAGAGCGATTGGGTTGCAAAAATAAAGGATTTTTTCTCCTGTTGTAATTATAACGAACATAAACCAATTGGATAGAAAAGGAAGGTAAAAAGATCTGTTGATTGGACTCCCTCTTTCTTTTCCGGGGTATATATTTTTTTCTTACTATACTATATACATAATACAATACATAATACCCTGTTCTGACCATATTGCACTATGTATGTATCATTTGATAAACCAAGAAAAACCTCCTGCCTCTGGCTCAAGTAGAAATGTAAATGGAAGAATTACAAGGATATTTAGAAAAAGATAGATCTCGGCAACAACACTTCCTATATCCGTTTCTTTTTCAGGAGTATATTTATGCGTTTGCTCATGATCATGGTTTAAACGATTCAATTTTTTACGAACCCGTGGAAATTTTTGGTTATGACAATAAATCTAGTTCAGTACTTGTGAAACGTTTAATTATTCGAATGTATCAACAGAATTATTTGATTAATTTGGTTAATTATTCTAACCAAAATCGATTCGTTGGGCACAACAATTATTTTTATTCTCATTTTTTTTCTCAGATGATATCAGAAGGTTTTGCGGTCATTGTGGAAATTCCATTCTCGCTGCGATTAGTATCTTTTCCCGAAGAAAAAGAAATACCAAAATGTCATAATTTACGATCTATTCATTCAATATTTCCCTTTTTAGAGGACAAATTATTACATTTAAATTATGTGTCAGATATACTAATACCCTATCCTATCCATTTGGAAATCTTGGTTCAAATCCTTCAATGTCGGATCGAAGATGTTCCATCTTTGCATTTATTGCGATTCTTTCTCCACGAATATCATAATTGGAATAGTCTCATTACTCCGAAGAAATCAATTTTTGTTTTTTCAAAAGAAAATAAAAGACTATTTCAGTTCCTATATAATTCTTATGTATCTGAATGCGAATTTTTATTCGTTTTTCTTCGTAAACAATCTTCTTATTTACGATTAACATCTTCTGGAACCTTTCTTGAGCGAATACAGTTCTATGGAAAAATAGA